AGGGATCAAAAACTGCTAATTCATATAGAGCCATCGAACCGGCCCAACCAGCAACCAGAGCTGTATGCATTATATGGACAGAAATCAATCGACCGGGATCATTCAATACGACAGTATGAACACGATACCAAGGCAAACCCATGGAAATACCTCTTTATCAAAGAAAAATAGACACTATGTAACTTTATTGCATTAGAAAAAACTATGCTATTGATATTCTCTTTTCAGTGGATTATCTCGAAGCAAGGGTTAATGTTAATATTTGTATTTGTTCTATTCTGTTGGTACTAATGGAACAATTCTGTTCGTAGGAACAAAGATAAACAGATCTATTCTATACCCAATAAGTACCAATACGCAATGGGGGTTGATCCCATTTTCTATGAGTGAATGCACCCATACTTGTTCATCATTCGAAGGCCCTATTCGTAAAAATTTTCCTTTATTCATTCTGTCTTCTTTTATGAACTTATCCAATCTAAGGATAAAATATGATGAAGGCCAATATTATGAAGACAATAAACTCATTGTTACGTTTCCATACCAAAGTGAAATAAAGTACTAAATTCTTTTTTCTGTTTTTTTATGCCTATTGGTGTTCCAAAAGTGCCTTTTCGAAATCCTGGAGAGGACGATATATCTTGGATTGACGTATAGTGCGGCTTGTCAGATATATTGGGTCATATGGTATTTTCCCGTTCTCTCCCTCGATCGAGATATCCTCTGTTTCGCCCAAGAAAGATTGATTGAATCATCAACAATTTGGAGCGTGAAGTTCAATTAGATCCATTTTATTTTTGGGGGGATCCAGATTAATATTATCAAATAATTTATGGTTGGCTTAGTTGGATCAATAAAATGAAGTATACAGGCTCCGTTTATAAAAAACCCAATTGGTAATATATGATTACTATATTGTATCATAAATGATTTTATTTATAAATAGAAATAGGAGTGATCTCAAACTGTTAATCAATCGAGTAATAGGATGAATACGTCGAATATTTGGTGAAGACATGAAATAAATAAAAAAAGGAAGTTGTAGTAAAAAGAAGTGGTATTGGGGGCATTTGTCCTATATGTGCAAATCGAAGTCGATCGGATCTTTACCCGGAGTAGAGCATAAACCTAAAAAAATTAAGAAGGCCCATTTAGAAACAAGAAAATGACATCGTGATTTGGATCGGATCTCGATGAGACAATACATCAATGATAAGTTAGTTCGATAAGTTTAATGAATTCTTTTTTTTTTTATTTTATATATATTTATATATATTATATGGAAGGGTCAAAACTCATCTTTCTTGAAAAATCGAAGAAAAAGCCCCCTCGTTTTAGAAAGAGCTTGCTATGAAAAAAAAGAGGGCTGGAATCTACACATTGATTCTTTTTCGCGATTTTTTTTAGAACCGTATGCATCAAAAGGTGCATGTACGGTTCCTGAGGGATACAATTTTATCCTAATCAACCGACTTTATCGAGAAAGATTACTTTTTTTAGGCCAAGAGGTTGAGAGCGAGATCTCGAATCAACTTATTGGTCTTATGATATATCTCAGTATAGAGGATGAAAACAAAGATCTGTATTTTTTTATAAATTCTCCTGGCGGATGGGTACTACCCGGAATAGCTATTTATGATACTATGCAATTTGTGCCACCAGAGGTACATACAATATGCCTGGGATTAGCCGCTTCAATGGGATCTTTTATCCTGGTCGGAGGAACAATTACCAAACGTCTAGCATTCCCTCACGCTTGGCGCCAATGAGTTTTTTATTTGATAGAAAAAAGCAGACTATGCCTTCGCCATATGAAATATGAATATTAAGTAATAATAGCATGGCACTTCGAATTCGATATGAGAAAATTCTTTATTGTTTTTTTTTCAAAACATTAGATTATGTATCGAAAGAGAAGTATGAGATAAAGGGTATTTCCGATTTTATCTTATCTATCGGGGGTCCGTTTCAGCGTCACAAACTTTTTGTTTTCACACCAGAAGGCTCTTAACAATCTTTATGTTATGAAAGGATACGAAAATAAAAAATAATCTTATTTGGTTCTTATTTTATTTGATCAGATCAAAAAGAAACTTTGGGATTGCTGAATCATAGAGGAAATAAATATATAACGTAACGGAGCCATCATAGTATTTTTTAACTTCTCCGAAAGGAAGGGTGGTAATTGGATCATTTACCGATCTGGATCTGACAGATCCTACATTTTTCGATGGCAGGTAAAAGTCAATTCCATTGTAGAGCCGTATGCAATTCGCAAAAGATGCCTGTACGGTTGTTCAATTCTATCTTTTTTTCTTGTTATTCTTTATCTCTTCTCTTCGACTCATCATACGAGATAGAGAAATCATTTATTATGTTATATCATCAGGGTAATGATCCATCAACCGGCTGCCGCTTTTTATGAGGCACAAGCCGGAGAATTTGTCATGGAAGCGGAAGAACTACTGAAACTGCGCGAAATCATCACAAAGGTTTATGTACAAAGAACGGGCAAACCCTTATGGGTTGTATCCGAAGACCTGGAAAGGGATGTTTTTATGTCAGCAACAGAAGCCCAAACTCATGGAATTGTTGATCTTGTAGCGGTTCAATGAAAAAAGAAAGGATTTCGTGCAAATCCGTGATTTGAGATCTTCTTACCGGGTTTCATTTTCATTAAATTAAATAAAATGGGGGTAATTCATAATCATCCGGTTAGGATCGATCTAAACCAGTACATTATGTATATGATTCAGCATGCCAACTATTAAACAACTTATTAGAAACACAAGACAGCCAATCAGAAATGTCACGAAATCCCCCGCTCTTCGGGGGTGTCCTCAGCGCCGAGGAACATGTACTAGGGTGTATGTGCGACTCGTTCAGATCATGGACTGGGACGAAAAACAACTTTTCCAGTATCAATGATCAGTACCAGTGAATAGAATGGAAGAACTCCATTCACTATCTAAACTAAAAAAAAAAAGATCTATCATATTCCCCTATTGTGTATTGTGTATGAAATTTATGGTTTCCGTCGGTGCAAATACAATCACCTAAATTTAAGATAATAAGCAATTCCCCATTGGCAAAAGGGTTATCCATTAAGCGGGGAAAATCAGCAGAAAGATTGGGCTCCCACTCTTGCAAGAACGGACTAACAGGGTCAGCTACTTAGCTAACCTTCATAATTAAATACCGTTACTGTATAGGTAGATCTCATTGTGAAAGACCTATTACTGGATAATTCATGGGTAGAGCCAAAGAGTGTGAACTGTACAAGTTACCAATAAGATTTATTAAATGAAGGAAGGAGCTCCGGTGTATAGAAAGGACCTCACCGTTTAAGAAGTAACCATAGAAACGATGGAACCCACTATTTCTTTATCCATTTAATTTCAAATTGACTACTTTTTTAGTTAATTTACTATGTTTTTGATACCTAGTATCAATACTATTTCTTATTTCGAGGTGAAATGCATAGAAAAAAGAAAAAAAAATCGTGGTCGGGAAGGTTATAGTAGCAAAAGCCATTGGAATTTTTATTTTATACATTGGAAGAATCCGCTTTGTTATTAATAGACCAGGAAAGGGTACAAGGATAACTGAAAGAAAGGAAATCAATTAGTTATTCATCAAAGTTTCATTTATTCAATGACCAGAACTAGACGAGGATATATAGCTCGTAGACGTAGAACAAAAATTCGTTTATTTACATCAAGCTTTCGAGGAGCCCATTCAAGACTTACTCGAACTATTACTCAACAGAAAATCAGAGCTTTGGTTTCGACTCATCGGGATAGAGATCGGCAAAAGAGAGATTTTCGTCGTTTGTGGATCACTCGGATAAATGCAGTAATTCACGAGAATGGGGCATCCTATAGTTATAGTAGATTTATACACGATCTGTACAAGAGGCAGTTACTTCTTAATCGTAAAATACTTGCACAAATAGCTATATCCAATAGGAATTGTCTTTATATGATTTCCAATGAGATCATAAAATAAAGAGATTGTAAAGAATTCACCGGAATGATTTAATGATTTAAATAAATGGAGTTCCCCGGAGAATGAACTCCGGGAAGGTAGATTCTAAATTAGTATGATAAAATATGATAAAGTCGTCAAAATGAAGGAATATGTTCAATAAAAAAAAAAGGATTTCTTCTTCTTCCCCGATTATTTTTGTTTCTTACAACACAACAATCAAATCTCGATTCTTAGATTTTTCGAACAAAACATCAAATCTGCGTTTGAGTTCGAATTGGAATTTCGATTCAATTGAAGAGTAAGCCTATTTATTTCTGGTTCTAAGACCAGTAGTTCTAGCGGTCGACTCGGTTCTTTCAAATTGTTTCTCATTATTAAGAAAAGGTAACGAAGATAAAATACGAGCTTGTTTTATAGCAATAGTAATTAATCGTTGTTGTTTCAAAGTCAATCTATTCACTCGTCTAGATAATATTTTTCCTTGTTCACTAATAAATCGACTAATTAAACTCATGTTTCTATAATCAATTCGATCCCCCGATTGGATCGGGGGCAAACGCCTACGAAAAGATCGCTTGGATTTAAGAAAAGGTCGCTTGGATTTATCCATGGTTTGTTTATTCCTTATCCCGAAAATCCTATTTCGTTCGGATCAAAAATGAATTAGAATTCAGAAATAGGATTTGGTTTATTTCTATTTAAATATATGTTATATATATTATATAATATTATATACTATATTATTTTACTATATTATTTTTACTGTTCCTTGGAAGGGTGACACCTCGGTTCGATCTATTTTTTTATCTCCCCATGAATCGTATGTTTATAACAATAGGGACAGAATTTTTGCAATTCCAATCGACCGGGCGTATTGTGTCGATTTTTTTCAGTAATATATCTGGAAATGCCTGTTGATTCCTTATTAACACCGCCTCGTACACAACTAGTACATTCCAAAAGAACCCTTATTCGGGCATCTTTACTCTTGGCCATGAACCTCCTTTGTTTTTTTTTATTCATTCAAGTCTTCTATTTTCGATCCGAAGAAAGTAAGGAAAAAAAATAGAAGTTGCTAACTCAAAATCCAATTATGATATGAAGGATTTCGTTGTAATCAATATCAATAGAGTAATAGTAAATAATAAGTAATACAATGATTTCTAACTATAACTATATTTCTAATCGCAGTACAGTATTTAATTTAAGGATCTTGTATGATACTCTTGCACTAGACCAACATTTACATTTACGTTTTCCCTCTATTCTTAATTTGATTCGAGTCTGAACCCGAGTTTCGCTGAGGTTAAATCCACTTTTATTCTTTCTCTTACTCGTCCCTTATAAAATTCTAAAAAAGAGAAAAAAAGAGGAGGGGGAAAGGAATTAGTCACAGATATTTGATTGTATCTCTAATATTCTTCACCCCTTCTCATGTTAATTAAAAAAAGGGAATGTCAACGCATCCGGGAATAAACGATTAATCTCTATCAATAGACCTGCTAAGGACCCGAACCATATAGTACTTAGTACCGGTGCCGTGGAAAGATATGTTTTTAGATCTCGCATTTAAAATCCTCCTTATTTATTGTAATACATAATGGTAATACATATATGATCAGATGCATATGGACCACTTGTATTTGTACACAGAATTCCCGATTCAAATTGAAGATTCGCTAGATAAGATTTTCTTTTTCTTAAAACATAAAAAGAAGTTTCTTTACTCCTGAGCATTCCCCAAAAATATTCATTTATTTTTTATTTCATTTTTAGGGTGGGTTTCATATTTTATATGTATATAAGTCTTTTATTATTATATGTTAATATATAATAATATGATAAAAAAAAAAAGAAGAAATGGGAAGAAAAATTGTGTATATCAATGGAGGAAATAAGGATGTGGAAAACAAGACAGGTATTCTCTACAATGACACTGTAGACCAATTGAAAGGGATGTAGCGCAGCTTGGTAGCGCGTTTGTTTTGGGTACAAAATGTCACGGGTTCAAATCCTGTCATCCCTACCTATTACTTCTCCTCTGAGCAGTAACGAAGAATCAATTGAGATCAATTAAAATTGGATATACATAATTTTTCATTTTATGATACTATAATAGTATATGCATACAAGATGTGTTGGAGTTACAAAAAGAATCCTTTTCTTTATAGTCTTATCTATTGTGATAAGAAAACGCTCTTAGTTCAGTTTGGTAGAACGTGGGTCTCCAAAACCCAATGTCGTAGGTTCAAATCCTACAGAGCGTGATTCCGTTTTTGTTAGTTGGAATTACACTGAACTAACTTCACTAACTTGAACAGCAATCTGAATTTGACCTCCTGTGGATTAAAGAATAAAGAAAAGAGGAGGTCAATCAAAAAAAGAGATGTTAATTAATCAAAGGTCCAACTGATCACCACGTCTGTATTGTAAATATGCAGTTACGAATAATCCAGCCAAAGTAATAGGAATTAGACCTAAGACGATTCCAAATAGAAAAACTTCAATCATTTCATTTCAATTTGTTTGAAAAGGGGAAAAGAGAGGTAATATCTATCCCTAAATCTTAATCCGAATTGCCCATGAATCGCAATGACCAAGAATTGGCAATTGACACGGTAAGGAACTCATAGAATACATGGAATCTCACGGAAAGGTTTCTCTTTATGAATTGTTTATTCGATTAATTTCAAATAAGTCGTATCTTGCTTAGACCAATAAATAGGACTGAGGTTATAGTTGAAGCCGCTAGTAGAAAACCGAAATAACTAGTTATAGTAGGCATGAAGGAGCTAAATGAAATATGTTCTTTATTATACATATGTTTATAAAGCACTTACCTAAGTTTCCATTTTTGCGAGATACGAGGATAAACAAAAATACCAATTGAAAGAATAAGTTAAATTGAAAGTTTTTGATTCATCAATCAATTATTATAGGCGGCACTAACAAAGATAGAGTGACAGAGGTATAAAAAGAAATCGATTCATTATCTGTGGCATCTACCCATACCGTGATTCCGAATCAACAGATTCATTGAGCAACTCTTGAGTAAACTAATAATAAAATAAGAACTGTGCCGTGTAACTTCGTTCAAAAATGAAACTTTCTTTGCGTCACTATGAAACAAAATTAGAAAATCATTTCTATTTTGATCATTTCTTTTTTAATTGTATCGAATACATTTTATATTTTGGAACGAAGAGTGCCCTTATAACAATAAAATCTTTTCTTTTACTTTTTACTTTAATTTTAACTCATTAGATTCAATAGTAGGTTCATTCACATAGTATCTCGAATGAGAAAAAAAAAAAGATATCGCACGATCAGATCACTCGAAAAAATAAAATCTGTATTTTGGTTCAATTAGATTCTAAAAAATTCCTATTATCTTTTCCTTTATAGGTTCCACATTTTGTCTTTCCATATTATAACTTCTAGTTAGGTAGTTAGGTCAAGAAAGAACCCTTAGATCTAATACAACAATGCGTGCTTCGCGAATATTGATTG